TTTAAAATTAATTCATTGATTTTAATTTAATTGTTAAGAAAATAAGTGCAAATTTAATTTATGTTTAAAATTAATTCATTGATTTTAATTTAATTTAATTACGTTTATTTTTTATTTTCTTTAAAGTTTAATTATGGCTTTTTTAATTGTTATTAAATAATTATGCATGTAAAGTTTTAAAAGTTAAATAAATTTTTTAAAAGAGTTTTAATTAAAGTTTTTAATTTTAAAAATTTTTAGTTTTCAGTGTTTAATACTTTTATTTAAATTGATAAAAGATTTTTTAATTTAGTTGAGAATAATGTTGTGCCAGCATTTGCGGTTATACCTCATCAATAAATAATTATTTTAGAAATTTTAGTTTTTTTTATTTAAAATTAATTAATTAAGGTGAAATTTTATTAATTATAAAAATTTAATTCTTTAAAATTTAGAATTTAAACTAGGATTAGATACCCTATTATTCTAGAAATAAAAAAATTATTTTTATTAGTAATATTTATTTAAGAAAATAAAATTATTTGGCGGTTTATTAATCATTTCAGAGGAACCTGTTTATTAAATGATGATCCACGATTGATTAAACTTAAATTTTTCTTGTATACCTCTGTCGTTGAATGTAATGAAAATTTTATTTTCTTTTATTTTATTAAAAATTTTATGTTAGGTCAAGGTGCAGTTATATTTAAGAAAAAATGGGTTACATTTATATTTAATTTGTGAATTTAATTAATTGTTTTTTTAATAAAATTGGATTTGAAAGTAAATTTAGAAATTTATTAAATTAATTGAATTTTGTTCTAATTTATGTACATATCGCCCGTCATTCTTATAAAGTAAGACAAGTCGTAACAAAGTAAATGTATCGGAAGATGTATTTAGAAAAATTAATTATCAGGTAAGTTTTTATTTAATTTACAATTATTTTTATCTTTCTTTAGAGTAAGATTATCTGAATTTTTTTTTTTAATATTATTTTATTTAATGGAAAAATTTAAAATTTTTAATAGTTTATTATTTTATTTAAATAAATTTTTTTTTGTTAGTTTATTTGTACAGAAATGGATAAATTATTTAAATTTTAAGAAGGTTTATTATTAAAGTACCTTTTGTATCAGGGTTAATTAAAATAAAAAATTTATTTTTTTTTCTCGAAATCTTAAGATTTAATTAAATATAAAAATTTATGTTTTATAATAATTTTTAATTTTTAGTTAGTTTTGAAATGAAATTCATTTAAGATTATATCTAGTTTTTTTGGAAAATAATTAATTTTTTAATATTATTTTTAAAATTTTTTAAAAAATTTGATTTAATTCTAATTATTAAAGGGATAAGCTTTTAATAATATTTTTATAATTTTAATCAATAAAAAAAATTATTATTAATTTATTAATATTTATAATAATTTAATTTTATTTTGAGAATTATTTAATTTAAATTTTTACTAATTTTTTTTTTTTAATTTATTAAAAATTAATAATGATTGAATTAGTAAAAAATAAAAATTTATTTTTATGAATTTGGCAAAACTTAATTTTTTGAATGTTTATCAAAAACATTTCTTCATGTTTTTTTTTGAAGTATTCCCTGCTCTATGAATTTTATTTTTAAATGGCCGCGGTATTTTAACTGTGCAAAGGTAGCATAATAATTAGTCTTTTAATTGAGGTCTTGAATGAATGGGTTAACAAAATAATAGCTTTATTAAATTAAATTTTTTGAAATTAATTTTAAAGTTAAAATTCTTTAATTATTAAGGGGGACGATAAGACCCTATAGATCTTAAAAAATAAATTTTTTATTTAGTTTTATTTTTTTTTAAAATTTATTTTTTTAATTGGGGAGATTTATAAAAAATTAAACTTTATATTTTTTTTACATTTATTATTGTTTATATTGATCCATTTTTAGTGATTTTAAGATAAAGATACCTTAGGGATAACAGCGTAATAAATTTGGGGAGTTCATATTTATAAATTTGTTTGCGACCTCGATGTTGAATTAAAATTTTAGGGAGGGGAAGGTTTTTCCTATAATTGGTCTGTTCGACCATTAAAATTTTACATGATTTGAGTTCAGACCGGCGTGAGCCAGGTTGGTTTCTATCTTCTATTTAAGTTTTTTTAGTACGAAAGGACTTAAAAATTTTATTAATATAATTTAATTATTTTATTAGTTTGGCAGATAAAGTGCTTTAAATTTAGAATTTAAATATAAAAATTATTTTTTTAATTAATAAGAAATGTTTTTTTTTAGTTGTTTAATTTTATTTTTATTTATTTTAATTGGTATTGCTTTTTTTACTTTATTAGAACGAAAAATTTTAAGATATGTTCAGTCACGAAGGGGGCCTTTTAAGGTAGGAATATTAGGTCTTTTTCAACCTTTTGGAGATGCTTTAAAGTTATTTTCTAAAGAATTTAATTATTTTTATTTTGGAAATTATGTAATTTTTTATTTTATACCTTTTTTAATATTTATTTTTTCTTTAATTTATTGATTAATATATATTATTTGATTAAATTTTATTTCTTTTGAATTAGCAGGTTTATTTTTATTTTCTTTATTAGGATTTAGTGTTTATTTTACAATAATTTCTGGTTGGAGATCAATATCAATTTATTCTTTATTGGGAGGAATACGTTCTATTAGACAAAGAATTTCTTATGAAGTAAGATTTTATTTAGTTTTTATTCTTTTTTTTTTTATCATAGGTGGTTTTAATTTTATTTTGTTTTATTATTTTCAAATTTATATTTGGTTTTTATTTTTTTTTTTTCCTTTATTTTTTATTTTTTTTTCAAGTGTTTTAGCTGAATCTAATCGTTCACCCTTTGACTTTTCTGAAGGTGAATCAGAATTAGTATCAGGATTTAATGTGGAGTATAGTTCAATTTGATTTTCACTTTTTTTTCTTTCAGAGTATGGGTTAATAATATTTATAAGATTTATTGGTTGTTTAATATTTTTTTGTTCAGATTTATATAGATTTATTTATTTTTTAAAGGTTGTATTTTTGAGATTTTTATTTATTTGAATTCGTTCTTGTTTTCCTCGATTTCGTTATGATAAATTAATAATTTTAAATTGAAAGTTATATTTACCTATTTGTTTAAATATATTTTTTTGTTTTTTAATTTTTGTAATTTATATTTATTTCATTAATTTTAGTAAAAAATTAATAAAGTTGATAGAATTTATAAATTCTTATTTTATAATTTCAAATTATAATGCATTTAGCTTATCAACTAATTCTTAAATTAAAATATTTAATTATAAAATTTGTCTCAAATTTTTGTATTAATTGGAAGTAAAATAAATTGTAAAAAATAAATAATTGTTAAAATTTGTCTTGTTGTGATGTAAGGTTCACTTACAGGCTGAGCTCCAATTCAAGTTAAAAGAATTGTTGAATTAAAAATAATTCATAAAATTATTTTATTAATTGGATAATTAATTGTTCTTTGAAATTTTGATTTTATTGAAAATGAAAGTGTAGAAATAATTAAAATTGATATTAATAGTGCAATTACTCCTCCAAGTTTATTGGGAATTGAACGTAAAATTGCATATGCGAATAAGAAATATCATTCTGGTTGAATATGAGGGGGTGTAACTATGGAATTAGCTTGAATAAAGTTTTCTGGATCTATTAATAAAAATGGAGAATAAAAAATTAAAATTAATAATATAAATGAAGAAAAAATTAATCTCATTAAATCTTTAATTGAAAAAAATGGGTGAAATGAAATTTTATCTTGTGAAGAATTAATTCCTAGGGGATTTGAAGATCCTTTTTCATGAAGAAGAGTAATATGAATTAATGAAATTAATAAAATTAAAAATGGTAAAATAAAGTGAAATGAAAAAAATCGTCTTAAAGTAGGTTTATCAACAGAGAATCCCCCTCAAATTCAATTTACAATATCTATACCTAAATATGGAATTGCTGAAAGTAAATTAGTAATAACTGTTGCTCCTCAAAATGATATTTGTCCTCAGGGTAATACATAACCTAAAAATGCTGTGGCTATAAGTGTTAATAAAATAATATTACCAGAAATTCATGTTTTTTTTAATTTATAAGATCCATAAAATAATCCTCGACTAATATGAAGAAATACAATTAAGAAAAATATAGATGCTCCATTAGCATGAATTAATCGAATAATTCATCCATTATTTACGTTTCGTGAAATGTGAATAATTGATTCAAATGCTAAATTTGTACAAGAGTTATAATGAAAAGTTAAAAAAATTCCTGTAATCAATTGAATAAATAGACATGTTCCTAGAAGTGATCCTATATTTCATCATAAATTAATATTTGATGGGAGAGGGAGATTTTTTATATTTTTATTTAAAAATTTTATATTTATAAAGTTATTCATAAGTTTTTTTTAGTGGTCCTTTGAATGAATAATTTATTCATCTAGTAAATATTAATGTAATTAATAAAATAATTGTAATTATAATTATTAAGTTAAATTTTTTTAAAGATAAAAATTTAATAATTGATTTTTGTTGTTCATTATTAAATATTTTTATATAAAATATTTCTTCATTTAATGTAATTAATTTCAAATAAAAAAATATTTCTTTGTCAAAAATATAAAATACTAAAAAAAAAAATAAAGAAGTGGAAAAGTTTAAAAAAATTAATTTTTTTGAAAATTTTAATTTTTGATTTGATGCAATTCTTGATATATAAATAAATATAATTATTATTCCTCCAATTATTGTAATAAAAATGATAAATGAAAATCAAGGGTTTTTAATTATTATATTAATTTTTATTGAAATTAAAATTGTTTGAATAATAATAATTAAACCAATAGATATTGATCTATTTAAAAATAATAAATTTATTGAGTTTAAAATTAGTAAAAGTAATCTAATTATTTTTATTAGTTTGGGTTTAATTTAAATAAAAATTTTAGTTTTGGAGACTAATAATAGAATTAAATCTTCTTTTTCTGAATTTTTGATAAAATTTTTAATTTTTATAAAGAATTGTTTTCATCAATGATTTACAAGATCAATATTTTATTTTAAACTATTTATAAAAAATGTTTTATTTTTATTTATTAGTTTTATTACCTTTTTTTTCATTGTTAAAATTTCGTAAACATTATTTAATTTTTTTAATAATTATTGAAATATTGTTTGTTAATTTTTTTTTTTTTTTTTTTTTTTTTTTTTTTTTTTTTGATTATGAATACTTTGTTATTATTATTTATTTAATTTTAGGTGTTTGTGATGGTGTATTAGGTTTATCTATTTTAATTTTTTGTATTCGAAGGATTGGATGTGATTATTTATTAAGATATTATATTTTTTAAGGAAGATTTAATTTTATTTATTTTAATTAATAATTATAAAAATAAAATATTCTTCTTATTTAATTTTTTTTTTTTTTTTTTTTTTTTTTTATTATTTATTTCTTTTAATTTAAGAATTGGATTTTTTTGTAATATTATTTTTTTTTTTGGTTTTGACATTTATTCTTATCTTTTTTGTTTATTGTCAGTCTGAATTGTAATTTTGATAAATTGTTCAATGAAATCTTTTTGATTATTAAAAAGATTTAAATATTTTAATTTTTTATCTTGTTTAATTTTGACATTTTTAATTTTATCATTTTATGTAATTGATTTTTTTATATTTTATTTATTTTTTGAAATTTCTTTGATTCCAGTTGTTTTAATTATTTTTGGTTGAGGTCATCAACCTGAGCGAATTTCTTCTGGGTTTTATTTATTTTTTTATACTTTATTTGCATCTTTGCCTTTATTAGTTTGTATTTTTTTAATTATTAGAGTTGAAGGTTGTTTTAATTTTTATATTTTTTTTTATATTAATAATTTATTTATTAGATTTTTATTAATTTTTGCATTTCTAGTAAAGTTTCCTATAATTTTTTTCCATTTATGACTACCTAAAGCTCATGTGGAGTCTCCTGTAGGTGGTTCAATAATTTTAGCAGGAGTAATATTAAAATTAGGAGGTTATGGATTAATTCGTTTATTAAAATTTTTAATTCATTTTTTATTAAATTTTAATTGATTATTTATTGGAATTTCTTTGTTTAGATTTTTTTATTTAAGTTTAGTTTGTTTAATTCAGAGAGATTTAAAGGTTTTGGTAGCATATTCTTCAGTTTGTCATATATCTATAGTAATTTCAGGAATTTTTTCAGTTGGATTGTTTGGTGTTTTAGGTTCTTTAATTTTAATATTAGGTCATGGTTTAGTTTCTTCTATATTATTTTTTTATATTGGAATTTTATATAATTTTTTTAATTCTCGTAGATTTTTTGTTATTCGAGGTTTATTAACAATTAGCCCTTCTTTAAGTATAATAGGTTTTTTTGGATTTATGAGTAATTTATCTTGTCCACCTAGAATAAATTTAATTTCTGAAATTTTAATTATTAGAACATTAATTATATGGAGATCAGGTCTAATTATTTTTATTAGTTTGGGTTTATTTTTTTCTGCATTTTATAGAATTTTAATTTTTAGATTTATTCATCATGGTTTTCCTAGAAGTTTAATTAAACCTTTTAATATTAAGGTTTTTGATTATTTAATTTTTTTTTTGCACTTGTATCCTATTTTTATTATAAGATTTAATTTTATTTATTTTATTTATATTTTGTTTAAAAAATTTCTTAATAAGTTTTTGAAATATTAATTTCTTAATAAGTTTTTGAAATATTGATTTGTGGTATCAGTGAACTCTTTTATTTAAAGAAGAGATTAAGAAAATGAATTTCAGAATAACAATTTTTTTTTTTTTTTTTTTTTTTTTTTTAATATTATTTTTATTTAGAATTTATTTTTATTTAGTTGATTTATCAATAATATTTGAATGAGTATATTTAATCATTGGTTGTAATAATTATTCTTTAATTTTTTATTTTGATTGAATTTCAATAATTTTTCTTTCTTTTATTTTTTTAATTTCGGGATGTGTATTATTTTATAGAATTGATTATATATGGGGAGATTTAAATTTTATTCGTTTTTATTTTTTAGTTTTTATATTTATTTTTAGAATAATTTTATTAATTATTTGTCCGGATATATTTTGTATAATTTTGGGTTGAGATGGTTTAGGATTAGTATCTTATATTTTAGTAATATATTATCAAAATAATATTTCTTTAAGTTCAAGAATTTTAACTGTTATATCTAATCGGGTGGGAGATTTATTTTTAATTTTGGGAATTTGTTATTTAATTAATTTAAATTCTTGGCATTATATATTTTATTTAAATAATAATTTTATTTTAAATTTAATTTATTATTTTTGTTTTTTTTCTTCTATTACTAAAAGAGCTCAATTTCCTTTTATAAGATGATTGCCTTGCGCAATAGCTGCTCCTACTCCAGTTTCTTCATTAGTTCATTCTTCAACATTAGTAACCTCTGGAGTTTATTTTTTAATTCGTTTTAATTTATTTTTAAATAATTTTTTTTCTTCTTTTATTATAATTATTTCTTTATTAACTATTTTTATTTCTGGGTTAGGGGCGTGTATAGAAAATGATTTAAAAAAAATTATTGCTTTTTCTACTTTAAGTCAATTGGGTTTAATATTTTTTTCAATTTCTTTAGGTATATATCATTTAAGTTTTATTCATTTGTTGATTCATGCTGTTTTTAAATCTTTATTGTTTTTATGTTCAGGATTTTATATTCATTGTGTTGGAGGATCCCAAGATATTCGTTTGATGGGAAGATTTATTAGATTTTATCCATTTGTTAGATCAATATTTTTAATTGGTTTATTAAGATTAATAGGTTTTCCTTTTTTTTGTGGGTTTTATTCAAAAGATTTTATTATTGAGTTATTTTGTTTAATAAATTTAAATATAATGATTTTTATTTTATTTTGTTTTGGAATAGGTTTAACTATTTTGTATAGTTATCGTTTATGTTATTATATTTTTTTTGGTAAAATTCATTATTTTAAAATGATAAATTTTTCTTCTTTTTTTTATATAAAGTTTTCAATAATTTTTTTAGGGCTTATAGGAATTTCAAGAGGTTCATTTTTATTAAATTTATTTAATGATTTGTTTATAGTTATTTTAGATGATTTAATAATTTTTATTTCTTTAATTTTATTATTTATTTTTTTTTTTTTTGGTTTTTTTTTTATTAATTTAATACTTAAAATTAAAGGTTATATAATAAGTTTAATTAGATCAATATTTTTTTTGAATTATTTTTCTCAGAATTTTTTTTCTTTAAATTTATTTTTAGTAAATTTATATGTAAATGAAGTTGAAAAAAAATGAATAGAACTACCTTTAAGCATTATATTTAAATTTTTAAAATTCGTATTTTCTTTTTTTGATTCTTTGTCTTATAATTATATAATTTATTTTTTTTGTTTATTTTTTATTTATTTATTTATTTTTTTAAATATTTATTTTATTTAATTTAATAATTTTACTTCAATATCTTAATTTTAAAAGTTTAATATTGAAAATGTTAATATGGATTTTTCCTTGAGGTAAATTTAAAAAATTTAAAAGATTTTTTTTTCTTTTTTGAATTGAAAATTCAATGTTTTTTATTTAAATAAACTATTTTAAAAAATTTATTTTGGGAAATAAACTTTTTTAAGCTTTTTTATTAGTTAGCGGCTAATATATTGATAATTCCTTTAGAAGAATTATTTTAATTAATTAATAAATTTATTAACAGTAAATTGCCTTTTTAGGCTTCTTTCTAATTTATAAAAAAATTAAAATTTTTAATAAAAAATAAATGATTTTTTTATTAAATCTTTTTTTTAAGTCGAAATTAAAATGCTTTTTAGCTTATTTATTTAATTTATTAGTAAATAATTATTAAAAAAATTATTAAGTTTTAATTAATTAATTTTTAAGTTATTTTATTTTAATTTTTTAAGTAAGATAAATTTTTAATTATAAATTTTTTAATTTTGCAGAAATTATGTAATAAAATATATACTATTATCCTTTTAGAATAATTTTAAAATTTTCATTCAATTAATCCTTGATTTCATTCTATATATAAACCTAATGAAATTGTTAATATAATTAAAATAAATGATAAAATACATTCATTTATTTTTAGTATTTTTATGTATATAAATGGTAAAATAATGGAAATTTCTGTATCAAAAATTAAAAATATAATTGCGATAAAAAAAAAATTAATTGAGAAAGATTTTCGAGGTGAAGATATATTTATAAATCCACATTCAAATGGGGAAGATTTATAAAAATTAATTTTTATTTTTTTTGAAATTATTGTTAAAATTAAAATAATTAAAAATGTTAATAATGAAATGATTATACAAGAGTAAAAAATTTTTAAAATTATTTTCTTTATTTATTATAAACTTTTTAATTGGAGGTTAAATATACTAATTATATTAAGAAAATAAATTATTTTTATATAAATTAATTTTTTATTTATTTATTTTCCTCATCAGTAAATTGATAAATATAAAAATAGTCATACAATGTCTACAAAATGTCAATATCAAGCTGCTGATTCAAAACTTAAATGATTAAGAGATGATAAATGAAAGTTTTTTAATCATTTTAAGTTAATTAAAATAAATAATGTTCCAATAATTACATGGATTCCATGAAATCCTGTTGATATAAAAAATAAAGATCCATAAATTGAATCAGAAATTGAAAATGATGATTCCTTATATTCAATGAATTGTAATACTGAAAAGTATACACCTAAGGCAATAGTAATTAAAATTGATTTAATAGAATTTGATATTTTATTATTTAATAAATTATGATGGGCTCATGTAATTGAAACACCCGAAGATAATAGAATAATTGTGTTTAGTAGTGGAATTTGAAGGGGATTAAATGTTAAAATAGATGGAGGTGGTCATTTTATTCCAATTTGAATGCAGGGGGATAATCTGGAATGATAAAATGTTCAAAAAAATGAAATAAAGAATATAATTTCTGATACGATAAATAAAATTATACCTATTTTTATTATTGTTAAAATTTTTTTTGTATGATTTCCTTCTAATGTTGATTCACGTGAAATATCACGTCATCATTGTCTAGAAATTAATATAGTTGAAGATATTCCAATAATAAAACTTATTTTTGATTTAAAATAAATTATTTCAATTATTCCAATTAATATTGATATAATAGAAAAAGAGATCAAAATTGGTCATGGTCTTAAAGAAACTATATGAAATGGGTGATTTTTATTCATTTGTTTTATCTTTCTCTTGAATATAATATTCTAATTGTTGAAAATACATAAGCTTGAATAGTTGAAATTGCTAATTCAAATGTTATTATTAATAATTGAATATATAAGATTAATATTGAAATAATAGAAAGTTTATTAGAATTAATTAAAATTATAATTAGGTGTCCAGCAATTAAATTTGCTCTAAGACGGACAGATAATGAAAGGGGTCGAATTATTAATCCAATTGTTTCAATAATAACTATGAATGGTATTAGAATTGAAGGAGTTCCTCTTGGAATTATATGGGATAATAATTTAATTTTTTTATTAGTAATTATGAATGAAATATTTATTAGTCAGATTGGGATTGCTAGGGATGCAGAAATTAAAATATGTCCAGTTGGTGTAAATGTAAAGGGGAATAATCTTGTAATATTTATTAAAATAATAAAAAAAAAAAGTGAAATTGTTTTTAAAATTGGTTGTTTATTAATAATAATTCTTTTAAATTCATTAATTAATTTTTTTTTAATTAAAATAAAAATTATGAATCATCGATTATTTTTTATAAATATATTTTTTTGAATTATTAATATAATTATAAAGATTCTTATTCAGTTTAATTGAATTAAACTTGATGATCTTGAGCATGGATCAAAAGGTGAAAATAAATTTGTTATCATTTTTTTTTTTTTGAAAAATGTAAATTGCATTCAATTATTAATGTGATAATATAAGTTAATAAAAATAATGTTATTCATGGCAAGTTTGATATTTGAGGAATAAGGAAATAATCAGGTTAAATTATTTATTATTTGACATTTAATTGTTTTTTTTAAACTAAATTCCTTATTTTTATTTAATTTTTTTGTTTAATTTTTATTTAAAATTATTCATCTTTTTCTTTCATTAAGAATAATTCGATTAAAATTACTATTAATTGGTTTAAGAGACCATTACTTTCTTTCAGTCACTTAATGAAAGTGATGATTTTATTCATTTAATAAATCTGGAGATTGAAATTGATTCAATTGAAATTGGTATGAATCTGTGATTAAGACCACAAATTTCTGAACATTGACCAAAAAAAATTCCTGGCTTATTAATAATTATTGATGATTGATTAATTCGTCCTGGGATTGCATCTATTTTGATTCCTAGTATTGGAATTGTTCAGGAATGAATTACATCTGAAGATGAAAATATTATTCGTACCTTAGAAAGTATAGGTATTTGAATTTTATTATCAGTTTCAATTAATCGAAAGTTATTATTTAAGGTGTTTTTTTTTATGTAAGATTCAAATTCTATATTATTTATATCTCTGTATTCGTAGGATCAATATCATTGGTGACCAATTGATTTAATTGAAATAGAAGGATTGATTAATTCTTCTATTAAATATAAAATTTTAATTGATGGAATTGCAATAAGAATTAAAATTAATATAGGTGCAATTGTTCATGTAAATTCAATTAATTCATTTTTTATAATTATTCGGTTTCTTAATTTATTAATGATTGAATAAGAAATAATTATTAAAACTGAAAATGTAATAATAATAATAAAAATTATTGAGTGATCATGAAATATAATTAGTTGTTCTATTGAAGGTCTTGATCTTTCAAGACAATTAATATTTTCTCAGGTTTTCATTTCTAAAGAAAATTTTAATTTATTTATGAATTTTAAGTTCATTACACTTTATCTGTCACATTAGATTAATGAAAGATAAAATGAATTATTTTATATAGTTTTTGTTTTTACAAAATTATTTATTAGTGATTAGTGGTAGTTCATTAAAACAATGTTCTGAAGGTGGGAATTTTATGTTTCATTCAATGTTAGGAGATGAAAATATAATATTTGTTGATATACGTTTAGAAATTATTCTTTCTCATATAATTAAAATTATTATTAATGTTCTTAAAAATGAGATTATTGATCCTATTGATGAAATTGCATTTCATAAAAAATATGAATCTGGGTAGTCTGAATATCGTCGGGGTATTCCTGTTAAACCAAGAAAGTGTTGAGGAAAAAATGTTAAATTTACTCCTGTAAATATTGTGAAAAATTGAATTTTTAATAGTTTTTCATTTATTGATAGTCCAGTAAATAAATTAAATCAATGAATAATTCTTGCTATAATAGAAAAAACTGCTCCTATTGATAAAACATAATGAAAATGTGCAACTACATAGTAAGTGTCATGTAAAATAATATCAATAGATGAATTAGCTAAAATAATTCCTGTTAATCCTCCAAGTGTAAATAAGAAAATAAATCCATATGATCAAAGTAGTTGAGGTGATAATTTTATATTTATACCTTGAATAGTTGTTATTCATCTAAAAACTTTAATTCCTGTCGGGATAGCAATTATTATAGTTACGGAAGTAAAGTATGATCGTGTATCAATATCTAAACCTACAGTGAATATGTGATGAGCTCAAACAATAAATCCTAAAATTCCAATTGATATTATTGCATAAATTATACCTTGTTGACCAAAGGATTTAAGTTTACCTCTTTCTGATGTAATAATATGTGAAATTAATCCAAATCCAGGTAAAATTAAAATGTAAACTTCAGGGTGACCAAAAAATCAGAATAAATGTTGATATAAAATTGGGTCTCCTCCTCCTGTTGGATCAAAGAATGATGTATTAAAATTTCGATCTGTGAGAAGTATAGTAATTGCTCCTGCCAGAATTGGTAAAGATAATAAAAGTAAAATAGCTGTTAGTAATACTGATCAACAAAATAATGGTAATATATGTATAAATATATTTTTAGGTCGTATATTTATTAATGTTGAAATAAAATTAATTGCTCCTAAAATAGATCTAATTCCTGCTATATGAAGAGAAAAAATAGACAAATCTACTGAAGGACCTGAATGTGCGGGAATTCTAGATAATGGAGGATAAACTGTTCAACCTGTTCCTGTTCCTGATCCTGAAAATGATCTAAGAATTAATAATGATAAAGAGGGTGGAAGTAATCAGAATCTTAAGTTGTTTATTCGTGGAAATGCTATATCAGGTGCTCCTAGTATAATGGGGACAAGTCAATTTCCAAATCCTCCAATTAAAATAGGTATAACTGAGAAGAAAATTATAATAAATGCATGAGATGTAACAATTGAATTATAAATTTGATCATTTTTAATTAATGAACCTGATTGACATAGTTCAATTCGAATAATAATTCTTCTTATTATACCTAATAAGCTTGATCAAATACCAAATAAGAAATAAAGGGTTCCAATATTCTTATGATTTGTAGAAAATAGCCATTTCTTCATTAATTAAATGAAAATTTAGTAAAATGGCTGATAAAGGTAATAAATTGTAAATTTATTTATGAATTTAAAAAATTCTTTTACTATAATTTATTTATTGAAAAATTAAAAATAATAATAAATTTATTTAAAAATTCAAAATAAGGTTAAATTGCAAATTTAATATTAATTCTTTAAGTAGGGTTTGGATTTAAGATTTTTTGTATTAATAATTTAGTAAGGTTTACATTTTAATAAAATGTATTATTAACTTTGAAAATTAATGGTTTTTTATTAACTTAAATCCTTTCTAAATTATTAATATAGAAAATGTAGGTAATTGAATTAAGGAAATAAAAAATAATAATGAATTTGATTTATTATAAATATTTTTGGATGATGATTTAATTGAAATAGATGAAATAAATAAGTTATTAATTGTTAATTTTAAAAACGACAAACATTGAAATGATGATCTTAATACTAAAATTAATGATAAGGATCCTATTATTGAAGAAAAATTTTTTAGAATTATTCATTTTGGAATAAATCCAATTAATGGTGGTAAACCTATTGTTGAGAGAATTGAAAGTTGAATTAAAATTTTATTTTTTTGTGATTTAATTCATAGTTGATTAATTGATAAAATGTTATTTTCTATTAATAATTTGAATATGGTGAAGTTTGTAATTAAATACAGTATAAAAAAAATAATAAATAAGTTTTTTCTTATATAAATGGATATAATTATTCATGGTATTGAAGAAATAGAAATAAAAGCCAATAATTTTTTAAATTTATTTTGTTTAATAGATGAAATTGAACCAATTATAAGTCTTAATATTAGAATTGGTTTTATAAAATAAAATGAGATAAATTGTGATATAATGATTAATGGTCCAATTTTTTGAAAGGTTGAGAAAATTAAACATGAATAATAATTTATAAATGAAAATATTATAGGTATTCAGAAATGTAAAGGTGATAAACCTAATTTAAATACAAAACTGTTTATAAGAAAAATTAGATTAAAATAATTTTGATTTATACTTTCTATTATTATAAAAAAAATTATTAAAGAAGATGAAATAGATTGAATAATAAAAAATTTTATTAATTGATAAGAAATTTTTATTCTTTGGGATATAATAATTAAGAATGAGAAAAATCCTAATTCTATTATTATTCATGAAAATATTCAATTAGATGAAGATAAAATTATATAGATAGATAATATTATAATATTAAGGGTTAAAAAGTTTTGGTTATTAAACTTAATTAAAAAGAGATTTTATTTCATATTTGAGTTATGAGCCCAATAGCTTAGAATTTAGCTTATCTTTTTAAATTATTTATATGAAAAGGTGTTTAAGCGCATAAAATATTTTGAATATTTAGGATTTAATTAAATTTATTTTTCATAAGAGTAAATTTAAATTACATTTTTTATTATATCAAAATAATCCTTTTATCAGGCATCTTACA